GAAAGCGATGTAGAAACAACTTACGAAACGAAGAAGACGAAACAGGAACAAGAGGGATCCACTAAAGAAGACAAAGATAGCCCGGTTTACGAAGATTCTTATCTTGATATCCATCAAGATAATTGGGAATTGGGAAAACTTAAAGAAGAGAAAACTTATTTTTGGTTTGAAAAACCTATTGTAACTTTTCTTTTCGATTATAAACGCTGGAACCGCCCATTGAGATATTTAAAAAATGATAGGTTTGAAAATGCTATACGAAATGAAATGGCACAATATTTTTTTTATATATGCCCAAATAAAGGAAAACAAATAATCTCTTTTACATATCCGCCTAGTTTATCGACTTTTTCAGAAATGATAGAGCAAAAAATTTCTTTGTACACGACAGAAAAACTATCCCACGAAGACCTATATAATTATTGGGTTTATAACAATGAAAAAAAAAAATACAACTTAAAGAACGAATTTATAAGTAGAATACAAATTCTAGAAAAAGAGAAAGGATCTTTTACTTTTAATATACTAGAAAAAAGAACCAGATTGTGTGATGATGAGCATGAACAAGAATATTTGCCCAAAATGTATGATCCCTTTTTGAATGGGCCTTATCGTGGAACAATAAAAAAATTAGATTCACATGAAATCATGACTGATTTCATAACTTCAAGAGCGGATTCCATAGAAATATTGTGGATAAATAAAATTCATGGTCTATTTCATAAGAATTCTCAAGCACAAGCATTTGAACATAAAAAGAATAAGTTTTATTCTCATGAGGAATTTTTATCGAATCCTATTGATAATTTTGAGAATTCCTTAACCTCAATTGAGAAATTTTATTTCGATGTAATTACAACCGATCCAAATGATCTAATAAAAATTAGAAAAAATTCTATTGGAATGGAAGAAATTAGTAAAAAGGTTTCTAGATGGTCATACAAATTAACAGATGATTTCGAAGAAGAAGAAGATGAAGAAGAATCGACGGAGGACCCTGAAATTCGGTCAAGAAAAGGGAAACGCGTGATAATTTATACTGATAACGATCAGAGTACTAATTCGAGTACTACTAATAATACTACTAGTGATGAAGAAGACGAGGTGGCTTTGATACGTTACTCACAACAATCTGATTTTCGCCGTGGTATAATCAAAGGATCTATGCGTGCTCAAAGACGTAAAACAATTATCTGGGAAATGTTTCAAGCAAATGTGCATTCTCCACTTTTTTTGGATCGAATAGACAAAACATTTTTTTTTTCGTTTTTAGATATATCTAAAATTAAGAATTGGTTAGAGAGAACCTCAGAATCTCAAATTTATTATTTTGAGCAAAAACACACAAAAGAAAACGAGAAAACAAAGGAAGAGAAAAAAGAGGAAAATGAACGAATAGCAATATCAGAAACTTGGGAGAGCTTTATATTTATTCAAGCAATAAGAGGTTTAATATTAGTAACCCAATCTTTTCTTAGAAAATATGTTATATTACCCGTATTGATAATAGGTAAAAATATTAGTCGTATGTTATTATTGCAATTCCCCGAATGGTACGAGGATTTGAAGGAATGGAATGGAGAAATACATGTTAAATGTACTTATAATGGTGTTCAATTATCAGAAACGGAATTTCCCAAAAATTGGTTAAGAGATGGTATTCAAATAAAGATTCTATTTCCTTTTTGTCTGAAACCTTGGCAAAGATCTAAGGTACGATTTCATCATAGAGATCAGAAAGGGCAAAAAAAGGAGAAAAAAGATAATTTTTGTTTTTTAACAGTTTGGGGAAGAGAAACAGAGCTACCTTTTGGGTCTCCCCGAAAACGACCTTCTTTCTTTGAACCTATTTTTAAAGAACTCGAAAAAAAAGCGATAAAAGCTAAAAAGCAAATTTTACAAGTTATAAGAGTTTTCAAAGAAAGAGGAAATGGGGTTCTAAAAGTTTCAAAAAAAAAAAAAAGATGGGTCATCAAAATAATTCTATTTATAGACCTAATAATAAAAGAACTTGAAAAAGTAAAACCCATATTAAAATCGAGTAGGGTTAAAGTATATGAACCGAATGAAAATGGAAGAGATTCTAATATAAATAATAAGATTCTTCACGAATCGACCATTGCAATTCAATCCCTAAATTGTATAAATGAAAATTATTCACTCATCGAAACAAAAATGAAGGATCTTGCTAATAAGACAATCACAATTAAGAGTCAAATAGAAGGAATCACACAAGACAAGAAAAAAATGGTTCTAACTTATGATGATAAAAGATCGGAATTACAGAAGGATATTTGGCAAATATTTAACAGAAAAAATATCCGATTAATACGTAAATCGCATTATTTTATAAAATCTTTTATTGAAAAAATATACATGAATATATTACTATGTATCATTAAGATTCCAAAAATCAATGCACAACTTTTCTTTAAATCAACAAACAAAATTGTAACTAAATCCATTTATAATGATAAAACAAATCAAGAAGGAATTGAAAAGACAAATCAAAATACAATGAACTTTATTTCGACTATAAAAAAGTGGTTTTATAATACTTTTTATAATACTCATTTTAGTATTAGCAATAAAAATTATAATATTTATTGGGACTTATCTTCTTTGTCTCAAGCATATGTATTTTACAAATTCTCGCAAAATCAATTACTTAACAAATATCCTTTTAAATCTGTACTTCAATATCATAACACCTATACTTTTCTTGCAGATATAATAAAGAATTATTATACAACACGAGGAATATTTGGGTCCAAACCAAAGCATAAGAAAATGCATAAGTATAGAATGAATAAATGGAAAATGTGGTTAAGGGGTCATTCTCAATACAATTTATCTCAGACTAAATGGTCTTATTTAGTACCGAAAAAATGGCAAAATAGGGCCAACCAATATCATATAATTCAAAAGAAAGACTCAACGAAATCGGATTTATATAAAAAAGAAAAAGACCAATTGAAAAAACATTACGGATATGATCTTTTGTCATATAAATATATAAATTTTGAGGATAATAAGAACTCATATATTTATGGGTCAACGTTAAAATTACAAGAAGTAGAGAACAACAAAATTTCATATAATTTCAATACACTGAAACCCGAACCATTTTATGGATTGATAAGGATAGTTATTAATAATTATCTAGAAAAAAGATTTCTCATTGATACGAACAAAAATATGGATAGACAATTTTTTGATTATAAAATTCCCTATTTCTGTATTATCAATAATATTGATATTGAGACCCCGGCCAATACGCATAAGATTCATAAAAATACTAAAAATCTAAATTATCAAAAATTAAAAAAAAAAAAATTTTTTGATTGGATGGGAATGAATCAAGAAATATTATATCGTACCATATCAAATCTAGAACCTTGGTTTTTCCCAGAATTTGTACTACTTTTTAATGCGTATAAAATGAAACCGTGGATCATACCTACCAAATTACTTATTTTTCATTTTAATTTCTATGAAAATATTAGTACAAGTAAAAAGAGCAATGTAAAAAAAAATGAACAACAAGGTCAAAGAAATCTTGTATCAGATTTACGAAAACAAGATGAAAAAGATGTTGAACCAGATTATACAGGAGCAGACATTAAAAAAGGTAGAAAAAAAACACAATCTAAGAGCAAGAAAGAAGCGGAACTCAATTTTTTCTTGAAAAAATATTTTCTTTTTCAATTAAGATGGGATGATCCCTTGAATCAAAGAATGATCAATAATATAAAGGTATATTGTCTTCTACTTAGACTGATAGATCCAAAGGAAATAGCTATATCCTCAACTCAAAGAGGAGAGATACATCTAGATGTAATGTTGATTCAGAAAGATCTAACTCTTACAGAATTGGTAAAAAGAGGCATATTTATTATCGAACCAATTCGCCTATCTATGAAAAGGGATGGAAAATATATTATATATCAAACCATAGGTATTTCATTGGTTGATAAGAATAAACGCCGAACTGATGGAAAATACATAATAAAAAAAAAATATGTTGATAAAAAAAAATTTCATGAATCTGTTGCACAACACAGCAATACACTTGTGACTAAAAACAAAAATTATTATGATTTCCTTGTTCCTGAAAATATTCTATCCCCCAGACGTCGTAGAGAATTGAGAATTTTCATTTGTTTTAATTCTAAAAATTGGAATATTATAGGTAGAAATCCAATATTTTGTAATCAAAACAACATAAACAACTGTGGACAGTTTTTGAACAAGGAAAAACACCTTAATACAGATACAAATAAATTCATTAAATTAAAACTGTTTCTTTGGCCCAATTATCGATTAGAAGATTTAGCTTGTATGAATCGTTATTGGTTTGATACCAATAATGGCAGTCGTTTCAGTATATCAAGAATACATATGTATCCACGATTCAGAATTCTTTAATAAATTAATAATATATAATAAATATAACATAGTGTATTTCCTATATATTTATTATATATATATGTTTTTATCGAAAAAAACATTCTCTTTCCTGAATAGAAAAATCTTGAATAAAAAAATGGATCGTTCCTTTCTATATGAAGAATGAAGAAATTAATGAAGAATGAAGAAATTAAATTTTTTTTGTACTAGATTCGAATAACTGGAAATAACAAGTTTAATAAAAATTTTAATTTTTCCTGATCGGTAAAATCCGCGTAAAAGAAAAAAATATAAAAATTTGTTTTTATGGTCAAAAATGCATTCATCTCAGCTATTCGACAAGAAAAAGAAAAAAACTGTGGATCTGTTGAATTTCAAGTATTTAGTTTCACTGATAAGATACAGAGACTTACTTCACATTTAAAATTACATAAAAAAGATTTTTTATCGCAAAGGGGTCTACGAAAAATTCTGGGAAAACGTCAACGGCTGTTGGATTATTTGTCAAAGAAAAATCGAGTACGTTATAAGAAATTGATTAACCAATTGGGTATTCGGGAGTCAAAAACTCGTTAATTTGAAGTTTCAGATTGGTTTGAATTTTTTCTTTAGTTATTAGATTTTTCATTTTGATAAACTTCATTTTGCTAAATTCATGGAATAATGAATTGAATTAAGGAAAAAAAGTTATGACTGTACCAGCTACAAGAAAGGATCTCATGATAGTTAATATGGGTCCTCACCACCCATCAATGCATGGTGTTCTTCGACTAATTGTTACTCTCGATGGTGAAGATGTTATTGATTGTGAACCTATATTGGGTTATTTACATAGAGGGATGGAAAAAATAGCGGAAAATCGAACAATTATACAATATTTGCCTTATGTAACACGATGGGATTATTTAGCCACTATGTTCACAGAAGCAATAACAGTAAATGCACCAGAACGATTAGAAAGCGTTCAAGTACCTAAAAGAGCTAGTTACATTAGAATAATTATGCTAGAACTGAGTCGTATAGCTTCTCATTTATTATGGCTTGGACCTTTTATGGCAGATATCGGTGCACAGACTCCCTTTTTCTATATTTTCAGAGAAAGGGAATTGTTATATGATCTATTCGAAGCCGCCACAGGTATGCGAATGATGCATAATTATTTCCGTATTGGGGGAGTTGCTGCCGATCTACCTTATGGCTGGATAGAGAAATGTTTGGATTTTTGCGATTATTCTTTAACAGGAATTGTTGAATATCAAAAACTTATTACGCGGAATCCTATTTTTTTGAAACGCGTTGAAGGAGTGGGCATTATTGGTGGCAAGGAGGCAATAAATTGGGGTTTATCAGGACCAATGTTACGAGCTTCTGGAATCCAATGGGATCTTCGTAAAGTTGATAGTTATGAATGTTACAATAAATTTGATTGGGAAGTCCAATGGCAAAAAGAAGGAGATTCACTAGCTCGTTATTTAGTGAGAATCGGTGAAATGAAGGAATCTATAAAAATTATTCAACAGGCTCTAGAAGGAATTCCTGGAGGACCTTATGAGAATTTAGAAGTCCGACGTTTTGATAAAGCAAAAAATTCCGAATGGAATAATTTTGAATATAGATTTATTACTAAAAAACTTTCACCCAATTTTGAATTGTCGAAGCAAGAACTTTATGTGAGAGTAGAAGCCCCAAAAGGAGAATTAGGAATTTTTTTGATAGGAGATAGTAGTGTTTTCCCTTGGAGATGGAAAATTCGTCCACCCGGTTTTATCAATTTGCAAATTCTCCCTCAACTAGTTAAAAGAATGAAATTGGCAGATATCATGACGATATTAGGTAGTATAGATATCATTATGGGAGAAGTTGATCGTTGAAATGATAATTGATATGACAGAAGTGGAAGTACAAGCTATCAATTCTTTTTCTAGATCGGAATCTTTAAAAGAAGTCTATGGACTCATATGGATCTTTGTTCCTATTTTCGCCCTTATATTGGGAATAACAATAGGGGTACTAGTAATTGTGTGGTTAGAAAGAGAAATATCTGCAGCAATACAACAACGCATTGGGCCTGAATATGCCGGTCCATTGGGAATTCTTCAAGCTATAGCAGATGGAACCAAATTACTTTTTAAAGAAGATATCCTTCCATCTAGAGGAGATATTCGTTTGTTCAGTGTGGGACCGTCTATAGCAGTCATATCTGTTCTATTAAGTTATTTAGTAATTCCTTTTGGATATCGCCTTGTTTTGGCCGATCTCAGTATAGGCGTTTTTTTATGGATCTCCATTTCAAGTATTGCCCCTATTGGACTTCTTATGTCAGGATATGGGTCGAATAATAAATATTCTTTTTCAGGTGGTCTACGGGCTGCTGCTCAATCTATCAGTTATGAAATACCATTAACTCTATGTGTGTTATCAATATCTCTACGTGTGATTCGACAGAACATTATTATTTTCACTCTTTTCTAGAAATAGAATAAAGAAATTGAATATATTCAATGGATATTTTCTTTTTTTTTATCATTAGGGTTGATGAATTAAGCTAGATAGTTAGATGAGTAAAAGCAAACTGCTTATAAATTTGCAGTAAGAGGATTAAATCTCATTCCCTATGTACGAGAATATAAACATAAGCAGTATAAACTGTTTACCCCAAGATTAAGATTCTTTGACCAATTATCATATCTTGAAGCGGGTATAAAAGATCAACTGTATGGGGTTTCTACTACTGTGTTGTATTTATTACCATACCGGGGATCAATCAAAAATCTGTGGACAGTTAGGAACACCAAGGTACACAAAAGATTAGTAATGGAGATAATGTAAGATATAAAAAAGGGTATTTTTGCATAAAACTTTGGATAAAACGAATCATAATGAGGATTTTAAGTTGGTAGAAATGACCAAGTAGTACTTCTCCACGATTCCGATCTTGAGTATGCTCCTATTCACTGATTAAAGAAATGACTATAAAAAACGAATTAATCCTTTTTTTTTCAGAATACCTCCTCTACTCTGAGAAAGAAGAATAGGACAGGAGTAAAAGAAATAGAATGCAAAATATTGAACGGGAAAAATGAAATAAAAAAATACGATACAGGATATTTATTTCTTATTTCTTTTCCCCATTCATATTCATATCTATACACATACATGGAATTCTTAATCATAAATTTGGAATTAATGATCAATTCTTTCTAACTAATTCTTTCTTTAGAGTTATTGATAAAACCTAATTTATTGATATAACAAGTATTTTATTTAAGGATTAAGTTATTACCAAATAAAGAGAAATTTGAATTTTAATGGAAAAGATCAATTCAGAAGTTTTATTCTAGCAGACGGAATTTCGTTGGTCTAATTTTGGACTCCCCGGTATTATTCTATTTAGAAGTAGAATCTAAAAATTACAATAATAGCGAACAAGTACTTACATTTATTTGTGACCATAGAGGAGCCGTATGAAGCTGAGGTCTCATGTACGGTTTTGAAATAGCGATACGAACAGTAATGTTATTATCGACTATGATTATCTAACAGTTCAAGTACAGTTGATATAGTTGAGGCACAGTCAAAATATGGTTTTTGGGGGTGGAATATGTTGCGTCAGCCTATAGGGTTTGTTGTTTTTCTAATTTCTTCTCTAGCAGAATGTGAGAGATTACCTTTTGATTTACCAGAAGCGGAGGAGGAATTAGTAGCAGGTTATCAAACAGAATATTCGGGTATTAAATACGCTCTATTTTACCTTGCTTCTTACCTAAATTTGTTAGTTTCTTCATTATTTATAACAGTTCTTTACTTAGGCGGGTGGAATTTTTCTATTCCGTATATATCTATTCCTGAACTTTTCGGAATAAATAAAATGACAGAAGTTTTTGGAATAACAATTGGTATATTTATTACATTAGCTAAAGCTTATTTGTTTTTGTTCGTTCCTATCACAGCAAGATGGACTTTACCTAGGCTGAGAATGGACCAACTTTTAAATTTTGGATGGAAATTTCTTTTACCTATTTCTCTGGGTAATCTATTATTGACAACTTCTTCCCAACTTATTTACCTATAAAGAATAGAATAAGATAATGATATTCTCCATTCATAACTGATCTTAAACAAGAGAAAGAAACATCAAATTATTCACGGAGATCCACAATATGTTCCCTATGGTGACCGGGTTCATAAATTATGGTCAACAAACAATACGAGCTGCAAGGTACATTGGTCAAAGTTTCATAATTACCCTATCCCATACAAATCGTTTACCTGTAACTATTCAATATCCTTATGAAAAATCGATCACATCAGAACGTTTCCGCGGTCGAATTCACTTTGAATTCGATAAATGTATTGCTTGTGAGGTATGTGTTCGTGTATGTCCCATAGATCTACCCGTTGTTGATTGGAGGTTTAAAAGAGAGATTAAAAAGAAACAATTGCTTAATTATAGTATCGATTTTGGAGTCTGTATATTTTGTGGTAATTGTGTCGAGTATTGTCCAACAAACTGTTTATCGATGACTGAAGAATATGAGCTTTCAACTTATGATCGTCACGAATTAAATTATAATCAAATTGCATTAGGTCGGTTACCAATGTCAGTAATTGGAGATTACACAATTCAAACAGTTATGAATTCCAGTCAAATCAAAATGGATAAAGATAAACCCCTTGATTCAAGAACGATTACTGATTACTAATATAATATTTTTTATATAAAGATAAAGGGAAACAAGTCGCCCTTTTTTGTCAGAAACTAATAAACTTATTAACCATTAATTGTTGAGAATAACTCTTTGATTTAAACTGCGAATATGTGCTTTCTTAATGATTTTAATAACTTTATCTATATCCACAGTAATCCATCCATATCCATATTAAGATTAAATTCATTAGAAACTCATCATATATAACATATATAAGAAAAATATATAAGAAAAAAATTTAAGGGGAACACCCCCCTCTTTCCTGGACTATTTAGTAAGGTCATGAAATATTTTGACTTATTTTTCTCTTATAATAATGGATTTACCTGGACCAATACATGATATACTTGTAGTATTTCTGGGATCATTTCTTATATTAGGAGGTCTAGGAGTAGTATTGTTTACTAATCCAATTTATTCCGCCTTTTCGTTAGGATCGGTTCTTGTTTGTATATCTTTATTCTATATTTCATCAAACTCCTATTTTGTAGCTGCCGCCCAACTTCTTATTTATGTAGGAGCCATAAATGTCTTAATCATATTTGCTGTTATGTTTGTGAATGGTTCAGAATATTCCAACGACTCCTATTTTTGGACTATTGGAGATGGAGTCACTTCACTGGTTTGTATAAGTATTCTTTTTTCACTAATTACTACTATCGCAGATACGTCATGGTACGGAATTATTTGGACTACAAGATCAAATCAGATTATAGAGCAAGACTTTATAAGCAACGTTCAACAAATTGGAATTCATTTATCAACAGATTTTTATCTTCCGTTTGAACTCATTTCGATAATTCTTTTAGTTTCTTTGATAGGCGCAATTACTATGGCCCGTCAATAATAAATAGTTTAGTTAGAATTCAAAAAATTTTTAGTTTAATCTACTGTCAATATTCCCTTTTTTCTGTAATTGCTCGATTCTAGTCAATCAACTTGGTTGGATTTTTGTTCATATTGAAACGAATCGAGGTTGATTAGGAGTTAGTCAATGATGTTCGAACATGTACTTTTTTTGAGTGTCTATTTATTTTCGATCGGTATCTATGGATTGATCACAAGTCGAAACATGGTTAGAGCACTTATGTGTCTTGAACTTATACTTAATTCGGTTAATATTAATCTCGTACTATTTTCTGATATATTTGATAGTCGCCAATTAAAAGGAGAGATTTTCTCAATCTTTATTATAGCCATTGCAGCAGGGGAAGCTGCTATTGGGCTAGCTATTGTTTCGTCGATCTATCGTAACAGAAAATCAACCCGTATTAATCAATCAAGTTTGTTGAAGAATTAGCCATAACTAAACTATATAAATATATAATATATATAGAAATTATAGATATAGAAATTATAGAAAAAATTTTCTATAAAATATCATTTCAGTATTTTTTTTTATTTATTTACAAATAATACTAATATGTATAGTAATATTTCAATATAGTACTATAATATATTGAAATATTGACGATCTCTTAGCCAACGTGAAGTCGCACGTGTGATTCATGTAACTCATATGATCATAGTTGTTGAAAGATAAATCAAAGTCTCTTGGTCCCTTCTCATGAACAGATTTATAAAAATTTTGATTCTTAAGATTTTTTTTGATAAATCATTGATTCATCTGGTTTCTATACATAAAGAAAATATAAATATATAAAAAATTTATAATTTTCTAATTTAGAATTCGTTTTTTACTTTACCAGATCGAAAATTTTTTATGTTCAAAACTGGAATTTATAGACCCAATGTCACATTCAGTAAAAATTTATGATACATGTATAGGGTGCACTCAATGTGTACGAGCCTGCCCCACAGATGTATTGGAAATGATACCTTGGGACGGATGTAAAGCTAAGCAAATTGCTTCCGCGCCAAGAACCGAAGACTGTGTAGGTTGTAAAAGATGTGAATCCGCCTGTCCAACAGATTTTTTGAGTGTCCGTGTTTATTTATGGCATGAAACAACTCGCAGCATGGGTCTATCTTATTGATACGTTATAATAAATTCCACTTGAATCATTTGATTCCTTTTTACCGACAAAAGCCCGTACTCAAAAAAATATATTCTTTTGAGCACGGGCTTTTTGGTCAAAACGTATCTTGTCTTTATCACGAGTTATTTCCCTTGGTTAACAATACTTGTAGTTTTGCCAATATTCGCGGGTTCCTCAATTTTCTTTCTACCCCATAGGGGGAATAAGGTATTTAGGTGGTATACTATATGTATTTGTTTATTAGAACTCCTTATAACAACCTATGTGTTCTGTTATCATTTCCAATTGGACGATCCATTAATTCAATTAGAAGAGAATGCTAAATGGATAAATGTTTTCAATTTTCACTGGAGACTGGGAATCGACGGACTTTCTATAGGACCCATTTTACTAACAGGATTTATCACTACTTTAGCTACTTTAGCAGCTTGGCCTGTTACTCGAAATTCGCGATTGTTCTATTTCCTGATGTTAGCAATGTACAGCGGTCAAATAGGATTATTTTCTTCTAGAGATCTTTTACTTTTTTTTATCATGTGGGAGTTAGAATTAATTCCTGTTTACTTACTTTTATCTATGTGGGGAGGAAAGAAACGTTTGTACTCGGCTACAAAGTTTATTTTGTACACTGCGGGGGGTTCCATTTTTCTCTTAATAGGAGTTCTAAGTATGGGTTTATATGGTTCCAATGAACCGACATTGGATTTTGACAGATTAGCTAATCAGTCATATCCTGTGACATTAGAAATAATATTCTATTTGGGCTTCCTTATTGCTTATGCTGTCAAATCACCGATTATACCCCTACATACATGGCTACCGGATACCCATGGAGAAGCACATTACAGTACATGTATGCTTCTAGCGGGAATCTTATTAAAAATGGGAGCATATGGATTGATTCGTATCAATATGGAATTATTACCACATGCTCACTCTATATTTTCTCCCTGGTTGATGATAGTAGGGGCAATCCAAATAATTTATGCAGCTTCAACCTCGCTTGGTCAACGCAATCAAAAAAAAAGAATAGCCTATTCTTCTGTATCGCACATGGGTTTCACAATTATAGGAATTGGTTCTATAACCGACATGGGACTCAACGGAGCCGTTTTACAAATACTCTCTCATGGATTTATTGGTGCTGCACTTTTTTTCTTGGTAGGAATGAGTTGTGATAGAATACGTCTTGTTTATCTCGACGAAATGGGGGGGATATCCATTCCAATGCCAAAAATATTTACCATGTTTAGTAGTTTCTCAATGGCTTCTCTTGCATTGCCGGGAATGAGTGGTTTTGTTGCGGAATTAGTAGTATTTTTGGGACTAATTACCAGTCCAAAATATCTTTTAATGCCAAAAATAGTAATTACCCTTGTAATGGCAATTGGAATGATATTAACTCCTATTTATTTGTTATCTATGTTACGTCAGATGTTCTATGGATACAATTTTTTCAATGTTCCAAACTCAAATTTCGTGGATTCTGGACCACGAGAACTATTTGTTTCGATCTGTATCTTTTTACCCGTAATAGGAATTGGTATTTATCCCGATTTCGTTCTTTCTTTATCAGTTGACAAGATACAAGCTATCCTATCTAATTATTTTCATAGATAATTTTTTTTTCTTAATGAGATAGAAAGTCTTATAATTTTCAATTTTAAGATTTTTAAAACTATTCACTGTACAACGAAAAAAAATAATAATAAAAAAGTGAATTAGAAAGATGTATCCCAAGTTTTTGAGAACCGTTTGAATCTTAATTCAAACAGTTCTTAAAAACTCGCAAAAATTTTCGTTATATACGTCTTACTTATTCCGCATGGAATTGCAGAAATTCCATTAGATTTTATGTGAATGAACCATAACTATGTAGACCTATTCCTAATAGATTGATCCCAAAATAGCATATCCAAATTATAAGAAATCCTATAGAAGCTACAAGTGCCGAATTCGTACCGTGCAAACTTTGATTTGTTCTAGTATGTAAATAAATCGCGAATATGGTCCAAGTAATAAATGCCCAAGTTTCCTTGGGGTCCCAATTCCAATAAGACCCCCATGCTTCGTTAGCCCATACCGCTCCAGAAAGAATACCTATGGTTAAAAAGGTAAACCCTAAACTAATAACACGATAACTCCAATAATCCAAACGCCGAATTAATTGATATTTATAATAATTTGGAAATGAAAGAAAAGAAGTGTTGTTAAAAGCACTTCTTTTTTCGTTCAAGTATTCGATCTTCCCAAAGAAAAATGACTTAATTAATAAATTTTTGCTTCTAAAAAAAATATCGATGTTTTTTCGAAATGTAATGACTAAAAAAGCGACTGATAATAATGAACCACATAAAAGAGCCGCATAGCTCAATAACATCATACTTACATGCATCATTAACCACTGAGATTGTAGAGCAGGTACTAATATTGCTGATTGATGCATTTTACTTGAAAGACCAGATGTAGCGAAACCTTGAGTAAAAATAGCACTTGGCGCGGTTATTGTGCTTAAATCATTTTTATGATTCCATAGCTTGGAAACCATATGAATAATGGAAAAACTCCATGAAAGGAAGATCAATGACTCATATAAATTACTTAATGGAAAATGTCTCGAAGAAATCCAACGAATAACTAATAATCCTGTTACAGAGAAAAAAGTAGCTAACATTCCCTTTTCCGACGAATGGCGTAATCCGATGATTTCGTGAACTAATAGATTCATCAAATGAATCGCAATCACAATTGAAACGATCGAAAAAGAGAGATGAGTTAATATATGTTCTAAAGTCGCAAATATCATACATAAAAGGGGTCTCATTACAGAATTGAAATCGGGAATTAAATACATTATAAGATAAGATCTATTCTATCTCTTTTAGAGTATGCCGCCACTCGGACTCGAACCGAGATGCTCTAGCACTGCTTCCTAAGAGCAGCGTGTCTACCAATTTCACCATAGCGGCTTACTTGAAATAATAATAGTCAATTCATGTTGAATCGTCTAGATGTAGATTCTAGAATCCGATATAGTTATACTTTAGGAAACATTAGAATAGATGAATAAGGGTTCCTTTCAACTCTTTAGTTTAATTTAAACTAAAGTATTCTTTAAATTGTTAATAACACTTATAAAACTTAGAAAGATATTTTTTTTTATTCAAATAACTATAAATTCAATAAATAGGATTTTATACATATCAAAATGTAATTACTAAATTTAATAAATGAAATTAGAAATTAAAGGACTCTTTTTCGAAAAATCTTGTTTTTAGTCTACTTTTTAATGTACTTAATGTAATTTCATTAATTATTCTAATTATATAAATATAGAAAATATATATAATGTTAATTAATTATATAAATTAAAAAATAATATATATATATTTTGTTTATATACTCTTTGTTGTTTGTTATGTACATAATTTAAATATAAGATAATATTTAGTAAACGAAACCAATTTAATTTGATCTTCAGATAGACATATAATAAAACAAAATAGTTTTAATATTCATCATAATTGCATTTTATTTCTTTTCCTAATGGAAAAAAATATTTTTCTATTGGGAAAAGAAATAAAATAATACTTAGAACCAAACTAGTAGACAGATAAGTTAGTATTCGACATAAAATAGCAGCTAGTTCTAACTAATCTTGAGGAGGTCAATACATAAGTTAATGCAAATTTTTCATATTCTAAATATAGAAAAGTTCTTTAAATCACGGAATTCAAATTATTCCAAGATTTTCTTATTTGTTTGCCGCACAAAAAAACTTTTTGAATTTCCCGTAGAAACGGACTTTGCTAAAGAAAAGGCTTTTATTGCAACTAAATTTCCCTTTTTCTTCCAAATATTTCTACGAATACGTTTTTTTGATATAGAGGTACGTTTTTTTGGAACTGCCATAAAAAAAAAGAGTTATTCCTTTTTATTGTTGTATGTGAAAGACATGTATTGCTCAATATGGATTGTTTTTTTTTAGTCTTAGTCATTTTTTATATTATATTTCATTCCGTCGATAATCTTTTTTTTTTGTAATATAAATAATCCAAATATATTGTTTATATATATACATGTGTGTTACATATATAATAAACTAGGAAAAAATAGAAGAAAAGAAAGTAAAATTTTAAAAGGAATTTTCTAGTAGTTAATATGTTAAACAAGACATTCCGTTAGCTAAGAAAAGGAACTTTCATTTTAAGTTTTTTTTTATTTCAGTTCTAGAATATAAGAAGTAAGGGGTTTTATAAGATTTCTGATATTTTCTTATCTTATTGGATTGAAAGCCGATCAATCAATTCTACAAAAAATATAAATTAGGTAATTATTACAAAAAAAATTTACTATAAGAATTAGTTGATTTATTAATGCATACTATATATCCATATTCTACTGGTATTGGTATAGTTATTTTTGTTTACTTTGCTTACTTTTACTTTGCTTACTATAGTATATGATATGGTTACATATTACTAGAATAGAATTCTAGTATAGTTATTTTTTTTAATATCATATTCTCATTTTTTTTTGAACTAAAAAAATCTTTTTTTAGTTCAAAAATGAATAACTCAAAAATTACTCTATATCGAGCTATTTGAGCAAAGCATTTAAGCAACAAATTATAACTTTTTCAATTTTTTTAAATATCTGAAAAAGTAAGAAAAATGTAAAATAAGAATATTTAAGGTTTCATATCTTTTTTTGTTAATTTTTTTATTGCTTTTGAAGAAAACAATAAAAATTGGTGAATCGGAAACAATTATAAGAAAAAAACGAAAATTTGTGTTTTTTTATGGAACATACATATAAATATGCATGGATAATACCTTTTCTTCCATTTCCTATTACTATGTTAATAGGATTTGGACTTCTGCTTATTCCTGCAGCAACAAAAAATATTCGACGTATGTGGGCTTTTCCGAGTGTTTTGATGCTAACTATAGCTATGGTGTTTTCTGTTAATCTTTCTATTCAGCAAATAAACGGAAATTTTATCTATCAATATCTATGGTCTTGGACTGTCAATAATGATTTTTCTTTAGAGTTCGGACACTTGATTGATCCGCTTACTTCTATTATGTCAATATTAATTACTACTGTTGGAATCATGGTTCTTATTTATAGTGATAATTATATGTCTCATGATCAAGGATATTTGAGATTTTTTTCTTATATGAGTTTTTTCAATACTTCTATGTTGGGATTAGTTACTAGTTCTAATTTGATACAAATTTATATTTTTTGGGAACTTGTAGGAATGTGTTCCTATTTATTAATAGGTTTTTGGTTCACACGACCAATTGCAGCAAGTGCTTGCCAAAAAGCTTTTGTAACCAATCGTATAGGGGATTTTGGTTTATTATTAGGAATTTTAGGATTTTATTGGATAACGGGTAGTTTCGAATTTCGGGATTTGTTCGAAATAGTTACTAATTTAATTCATAATAATGGAGTAGATTCTTTATTTGTTATTCTTTGTGCTTCTTTTTTATTCCTCGGCGCAGTTGCTAAATCTGCACAATTTCCCCTTCACATATGGTTACCTGATGCTATGGAAGGACCCACTCCCATTTCGGCTCTTATACATGCTGCTACTATGGTAGCAGCAGGAATTTTTCTTATAGCTAGGCTTCTTCCTCTTTTCATAGTCATACCTTACATAATGAATCTTATTTCCTTAATAGGTGTAATAACAGTACTATTAGGAGCTACTTTGGCTTTTGCTCAAAGAGATATTAAAAGAAGTTTAGCTTATTCTACCATGTCTCAATTGGGTTATATTATGTTAGCTCTAGGTATAGGTTCTTATAGGGCTGCTTTATTCCATTTGATCACTCATGCCTATTCGAAAGCTTTATTGTTTTTAGGATCTGGATCCATTATTCATTCAATGGAATCCATTGTTGGATTTTCACCAGATAAAAGTCAAAATATGGTTCTTATGGGGGGGTTAACAAAATATATTCCGATTACAAGAATTACTTTTTTATTAGGTACATTTTCTCTTTGTGGTATTCCACCTCTTGCTTGTTTTTGGTCGAAAGACGAAATTCTTAATGATAGTTGGTTGTATTCACCAATTTTCGCAATAATCGCTTCATTTACAGTAGGATTTACTGCATTTTATATGTTTCGAATGTATTTACTTACCTTTGATGGGCATTTGCGTATTCATTTTCAAAATTACAGTAGCGCTAAAAATAGTTCTTTCTATTCAATATCTTTATGGGGAAAAGAAGTACCAAAAGAAATAAATAAAAATTTACTGTTTTCAACAATGAATACTAAGGTTTCTTTTTTTTTTTTTTAATACATATCAAATTGAAACTAATTTTAAAAATAGAGTACGATACTTTAGTACTTACTTTAGAA